GTGTATTTCAGTTAAAAGACCTGAAGTAGCAAAACCCTGGGTAAAAATAGCACTTGGTCCAATTATTGTGCTTAGAAGATTTTGATTTTTTTTGAAATACGGGACTATATGAATCAGGGAAAAACTCCATGAAAGGAAGATTAATGATTCATATAAATCACTTAGTGGAAAATGTCCCGAATAAACCCAACGAGTAACTAATAATCCTGTTATACAGGAAAAAGTCATTATCATCCCCTTTTCGGATGAATCATATAGTTTTACGATTTCATCGACTAAAAAAGTTATGAAATGAATTGTAATTACAATTGAAACAATCGAAAAAGAAATATGAGTTAATATATGCTCTAAAGTTGAAAATATCATAATTTTTTTTAAGGAGTCCCATAATTATAAAAAGGAAATCGGAAATTGAATTCATTATAGGATCTATTTACTTTTTTTAGGAGATGACATGCCGCCACTCGGACTCGAACCGAGATGCTCTAGCACTGCTTCCTAAGAGCAGCGTGTCTACCAATTTCACCATAGCGGCTTGTCTTGAATTCATAATACCCTATGAATAAGCAATCGTCTAGATTTAAGAATTAAATTGTTGCAATATTTTTTAGGAAAGATTCAAATTGATGAATAAAAATTCGTTCAAATAGGTATTTGAAGGTTCATTATTTGAATTTAGGGTCTTAGTTTTAGTGTGTATTTTAGACTCTCCTCGACTTGAACTCTTGGAAAACTAGATAGTCCAACTATGAATTAAGGGATAGAACCCCCCCCCAAAAAAAACATTTTTGTTTTGTTTTAATGAACTGTTTTTGATTTATTTGATTTCAAACATCGAAACCAAAAAATCCATTTTATCAATGAACAAAAAAATTTTGGATCAGTAAAAATTGACACATATTTATCCAAAAAAATTTGTTAAGTGTTTTTGAGTGGATTGATGGCAATAAATATATGGGAGTCTATATAGGAATTCATAGAAAATCCAAAAAGAAGAAAGTTGCACAAAAAGGTTTAGAATTTTAATCAATTAGTTTCAATGATTTTGATTTTTGACTCGCCTTTCTATAGAAAAAACGTGGATCTAGAGAAAAAAGGTATATTATTGTTTATATTATTGTAAGAAACAGGCTGATGGGGAAAATAATACTCCCCACCTTGGAAATGAGAAAATATACTAAAAAGACAATTACATATCTTATGTTTTTTTGTCAAAAAAAAGGATTCTTTTTTTTTTTTGAATTCAGTACAGTAAAGAGAAAAATCCTTATTCTAATTCTAAGAGCGAAACAAATTCCATTTCCTATTGATTAACTCAACAGGGAATGGAAAGCGGGAATTTTATTTTCGAAACGAAATGGGTCAATTTTTGAGTCAAGCCGATTCAGATTATTGTAACATGTTATGTTTTATTTCTTATTTTATTTGTTTGTTGCACAAAAAAACTTTTGGAATTCCCGGTAGAAATAGATTTCCCTAAGGAAAACGCTTTTAACGCTGCCCAATACCCCTTCCTTTTCCAAAAATTTTTACGAATACGCTTTTTTGATGCAGAAGTACGTTTTTTTGGAACTGCCATTTAAATAAAAATTAAGAGATTACTCATTGGTATAGCTGGATGTGAAAGACATCTATTGTTCAAAAGAAATTTGCGCTTTGCCAATTCATTATGTATTTCTTTTCTAGATAATATTTTTGATTCTAAAATCAAAAAGAATACATAAGATGCGTGAAAGATATGGGAAAATCACATAAACTATTTTTATTACTATAAAAAAAAAAAGAATATTCTTTTTTTTTAGTAACTTGTCAAATTCGCGAAAAATATGCCTAATTTAACTTGAATTTGAAAGTTCGAAGGAGACTAGTAATTAATCTGCTTTTTTCATATGATTTGACCAATTGTAACTTCTTGATTTGAATATTTGAAGTATTTAGCAGAAACTTCTAAAGAATAAGTATAAAAAGAAATAAAAATTCAAAAATTCTATTTCTATTTAAGTTATTAAGTTAGTGCATATCTTTATTTTTTTATTGACTCCTTTCAAAAAGAGGTAAGATCCGGTGAATCGGAAACAATTAATATTAATTAAGAATTAAAAAACTTTTTTTATGGAACAGACATATCAATATGCGTGGATCATACCTTTCCTTCCACTTCCAGTTCCTATGTTAATAGGAGTAGGACTTCTTCTTTTTCCGACAGCAACAAAAAATCTCCGTCGTATGTGGGCTTTTTCGAGTATTTTATTGTTAAGTATAATCATGATTTTTTCAACTAATCTGGCTATTCAGCAAATAAAAAGCAGTTCTATCTATCAATATGTATGGTCTTGGACCCTCGATAATGATTTTTCTTTAGAATTCGGCTACTTGATCGATCCACTTACTTCTATTATGTCAATGTTAATCACTACTGTTGGAATTATGGTTCTTATTTATAGTGATAATTATATGGCTCACGATCAAGGATACTTGAGATTTTTTGCTTATATGAGTT